CCGAATACAATACAAAGATACTATTGTATATCTTTTTGATAGATATATAAAATTTAAAATTGAAATAAAAATATAAGACGAAACAACTTAAACATTTTTATTGTTATGCTGGATCCGCAATTAAGCCTATGGATCCTTAGGATTGGTGTAGTCGTTTAATATATTATATCCCGTAGCGTCGTTTCAGATCATGGATCGAGCTAAGTATCACAACTTCTTCTACCCATCCTGTATATTGTCCTTTTTGTTATGTCTTGGAATACAAATTTTTTAGTAGACGAGATTTTACGAAAAAAGTTCTTCATATTCATAGGGAGAACAACTTTTTTTTTATGTGAATTTGACATAACAGGTGAGAAACCGCTATTTATAAATTAATAATTTAATTGAAAAAAAAAAAATTATCTTTTTCGAGAACCCTAAGTATCACTTCACTATATATAACGGAACCTTTTTTTTAAGACCCACTCGTTATTAGTTAATAATCCGAGTGATTGGATTTAGATCCGTATTCTGATAGTAAATGAGATATTCAAATGATTGATTTTTTATCGAATGACTATTCATCTATTGTATTTTCATGTAAACATGTAAATAGGGGCAAGAAAGCTCTATGGAAAAAAGATGGTTAAATTCGATGTTGTCTAACGGGGAGTTAGAATACAGGTGGAGGCTAAGTAAATCAATCAATAATTTTGGTCCTATTGAAAATAACAATGTAAGTGAAGGACCAATTATAAATAATATCAATAAAAACATTCTTAATCATATTAAAAATAATAGGACTAAAAACATTCCTAATCATATTAAAAATAATATGAATAAAAACATTCCTAATCATAGTGATAGTGACAATTCTAGTTACAGTACTATTGATGATTTAGTCGACATTCGGAATTTCGTATCTGATGACACTTTTTTAGTTAGGGATAGTAATAGCAACAGTTATTCCATATATTTTGATATTGAAAATAAAATTTTTGAGATTGACAATGATACTTCTTTTGTAAGTGAACTAAAAAGTTTTTTTTATAGTTTTCGTAACTCTACTTATCAAAATAATATATCTAAGAGTGATGATTCCCACTATAATGGTTACATGTATGATACTAAATATTGTTGGAATAATCACATTAATAGTTGCATTGACAGTTATCTTCGGGCTCAAATCTGTATTGATAGTTACATTTTAAGTGGTAGTCACAATTACAGTGACAGTTACATTTATAGTTACATTTGTGGTGAAGGTGGAAATAGGAGTAAAAGTGAGAGGTCCAGTATAAGAACTAGCACGGATAGAAGTTATTTAACTAGAACAGAAAGTTCTAATGATCTAGATGTAAGTGAAAAATACAATCATTTGTGGCTTCAATGCGAAAATTGTTATGTATTAAATTATAAGAAAGTTTTGAAAAAAAAAATGAATATTTGTCAACAATGTTTATACCATTTGAAAATGAGTAGTTCAGATAGAATCGAACTTTCGATTGATCGAGGTACTTGGGACCCTATGGATGAAGACATGATCTCTTTGGATCCCATTGAATTTCATTCGGGGGAGGACTTTTATAAAGATCGTATTGATTTTTATCAAAGAAAGACAGGATTAATTGAGGCTATTCAAACAGGCACAGGTAAATTAAACGGTATTCCCGTAGCAATTGGGGTTATGGATTTTCAGTTTATGGGGGGTAGTATGGGATCTGTAGTAGGCGAGAAAATCACCCGTTTGATCGAGTATGCTGCCAATCAATTTTTACCTCTTATTTTAGTGTGTGCTTCTGGAGGAGCACGCATGCAAGAAGGAAGTTTGAGCTTGATGCAAATGGCAAAAATATCTTCCGCTTTATGTGATTATCAATCAAATAAAAAATTATTCTATGTATCAATCCTTACATCTCCTACTACTGGTGGGGTGACAGCTAGTTTTGGTATGTTGGGGGATATCATTATTGCCGAACCCAATACTTACATCGCATTTGCGGGTAAAAGAGTAATTGAACAAACATTGAATAAGACAATCCCTGAGGGTTCACAGGCGTCTGAATATTTATTCCATAAGGGCTTATTCGATCTAATCGTACCACGTAATCCTTTAAAAGGTGTTTTGAGTGAGTTATTTCAGCTCCACGCTTTCGTTCCCTAGAATCAAAATTCAATCAAGTAAAGCCTTACTTAAAACTTAAAAAATAAATTATTTTTTTTGTGCCGAACAAGTAGTTATTTAGTTTATAGGAATCAAAGTAAAAAATTAGAAGAATGGATTTTTCTTTGGTAACATAATATTAAATTGTAGAAAGAATCATAAAGAATCATGCGGAGAAATTTTTTTTACCGATATTCCTGATTAGTAATTAGGAAACCCCTAATCAAACAAAATAAAAGCGCGAATTATTTCTTCCGAAAAATTTTACAAGGGGAATAAAATTAATTTTATGCTCCCTTCTTACATTACATGTGTATATATAATTCAACTATAGCAAATATCGGCATAGAGTCTTGCATCTTTCTACATCTCTAGAGGATCTCTAGTTTTACTAAGAATCCCTGTTGTTGGATCGGATTATAACGAACTTTTTGGGAATTTGTAAGAAAATCTTTATTAAATTTTATTAAAAAAAAATTATAAGACAAGATATAATAAATAAAATAATACAAAAGTGTATTATGATACATATATTTCATGTCGAAAGATGAGTAAGTCCATTTATTTAATTCGACATTCCCCATTCCTTTTCTATATATACTCACGTAGATATTACTTAGTATAATTATATATGAATTAGTATAATTATAAGATACCTTTTATAACAAACAATAAATAACAGGTAAAAATATTAATATAACAATTAATATAACAATAAATAACAGGTAAAAATATTAAGTCGAGGTATCCATTCTATGACAACTCTCACCAACTTACCCTCTATTTTTGTGCCTTTAGTGGGCCTAGTATTTCCGGCAATTGCAATGGCTTCTTTATCTCTTCATGTTCAAAAAAACAAGATTTTTTAAATATGCTAGTGCCGTCTATGTTTTTTTCAAAACTTAGACTTTGACGATAACACAGCTATCTATTTAGTAGACTAGAGTCTAACATGTGGCTTACTCCAAACATAAGCGATTATACATGCGTAAACATGATATCTGAAGAAATGAATTATAAGTATTTAAAAATGGAAAATATATAACAGATCGGGCGACGAATGTTTGAGATGTAAAGTCAATATATCTATATGTATGTAGGTATCTATAGGGAATCATATAAAGGTGATGTTATTATTTTAGATCTAAGCAATTCGATGAATTACTTCTAAAGTAAAGGTTCACATCAAAATAGTGCTAGTTGATTAGAGTTACTTCGGAAATAAAATAAAGTAAAATTAATTTTTGTTATTCTATCAATTCCAATAAAATGCAACGAGATCTAGTATGAGTTGGCGATCAGAACGTATATGGATAGAATTTATAAGAGGATCTCGAAAAATCAGCAATTTCTGCTGGGCCTTTATCCTTTTTTTAGGTTCATTAGGGTTTTTATTGGTTGGAACTTCCAGCTATCTTGGTAGGGATTTGATATCTTTATTTTCGTCTCAGCAAATAATTTTTTTTCCACAGGGGATCGTGATGTCTTTCTATGGGATCGCAGGTCTCTTTATTAGCTCCTATTTGTGGTGCACAATTTTGTGGAATGTAGGTAGCGGTTATGATCGATTCGATAGAAAAGAAGGAATAGTGTGTATTTTTCGTTGGGGGTTTCCTGGAAAAAATCGTCGAATCTTCCTCCGATTCCTTATGAAAGACATTCAATCCATTAGAATAGAAGTTAAAGAGGGTATTTATGCACGTCGTGTCCTTTATATGGAAATCAGGGGCCAAGGGGCCATTCCCTTGACTCGTACCGATCAGAATCTGACCCCACGAGAAATTGAGCAAAAGGCTGCCGAATTGGCCTATTTCTTGCGTGTACCAATTGAAGTTTTTTGAAAAATGAAGTTCAGAATGAATGCTTTCTTAGTTCGTAGCAAGAGGGATAAAACTGAAATGAAAGAATAGTCTTTTTTATAGACCATAGTAATAGTATAACTTAACTGGAATTTCTTCAGAATGCTTATTTGAGCCAAAGCAGACGTATACAGAACAACCAGAAAACAGTCTTTGTCCGAAATTTTTTTTATGCGTATCTAAATCTACTCCACAGTAACAAAAGTGGACTCTTTGTTATTTTCTTTCTGTATTATTTCTAAATTCAAGGACTAACCAATGAATCACAAATCAAAAACTAAAAAAAAGGGAATGGATTCATAATAGTATCCATATGACTTGGAATATAACTTATGTTTGATATAAATATTAGTAGTGTAGAGAGTTCACGAATGAAGTGAGTTCATTAAAAAATCAAAGACGAAAAAATGGCAAAAAAGAAAGCATTCATTCCCCTTCTATATCTTGCATCTATAGTATTTTTGCCCTGGTGGATCTCTCTTTCATTTAATAAAAGCCTAGAATCTTGGGTTACTAATTGGTGGAATACTGGGCAATCCGAAATTTTTTTGAATGATATTCAAGAAAAGAGTATTATAAAAAAAGTTATAGAATTAGAGGAACTCTTTCTCTTGGACGAAATGCTAAAGGAATACCCAGAAACACATCTACAAAAGCTTCGTATCGGAATCTACAAAGATACGATCCAATTGATCAAGATGCACAATGAGGATCGTATCCATACTATTTTTCACTTCTCGACAAATATAATCTGTTTCGTTATTCTAAGTGGTTATTCTATTCTTGGTAATGAAGAACTTGTTATTCTTAACTCTTGGGTTCAAGAGTTCCTATATAACTTAAGCGACACAATAAAAGCTTTTTCTATTCTTTTATTAACTGATTTATGTATAGGATTCCATTCGCCCCATGGTTGGGAACTAATGATTGGTTCTGTCTACAAAGATTTTGGATTTTCTCATAACGACCAAATTATATCCGGTCTTGTTTCCACTTTTCCAGTCATTCTTGACACAATTTTAAAATATTGGATTTTCCGTTATTTAAATCGTGTATCTCCGTCACTTGTAGTGATTTATCATTCAATGAATGACTGAAAAATCTAATGTTTGTTACTTTGTACATAAGTAAAACATTCAAAATTGTACTTATTCCTTCTACCCATCCAGAAGGATGCCTCCTATATTCGAGTAACATTATTTCAGTAAATAGCAGAATCATGGATAGGGAACTATACTAGGGACCTACCTAATTTTATTGTAGAAATTTTTGGGCTCAATGATTGGACCATGCAAACTAGAAATACCTTTTCTTCGATAAAGGAAGAGATTACTCGATCTATTTCCGTATCACTCATGATATATATAATAACTTGGGCACCCGTTTCAAATGCATATCCCATTTTTGCACAGCAGGGTTATGAAAATCCACGAGAAGCAACCGGCCGTATTGTTTGTGCCAACTGCCATTTAGCTAATAAACCCGTGGATATCGAGGTTCCACAAGCGGTACTTCCTGATACTGTATTTGAAGCAGTTGTTCGAATTCCTTATGATATGCAACTGAAACAAGTTCTTGCGAATGGTAAAAAGGGCGGTTTGAATGTGGGGGCTGTTCTTATTTTACCCGAAGGGTTTGAATTAGCCCCCCCCGATCGTATTTCTCCCGAGATTAAAGAAAAGATAGGCAATCTGTCTTTTCAGAGTTATCGTCCCACTAAAAAAAATATTCTTGTTATAGGGCCTGTTCCTGGTCAGAAATATAGTGAAATCACCTTTCCTATTCTTTCTCCGGACCCTGCGACTAAGAAAGATGTTCACTTCTTAAAATATCCCATATACGTAGGCGGGAACAGGGGAAGGGGTCAGATTTATCCCGACGGGAGTAAGAGTAATAATAATGTTTATAATGCTACAGCAGCAGGTATAGTAAGCAAAATAATACGAAAAGAAAAAGGAGGATATGAAATAACCATAGTGGATGCATCGGATGGGCGTCAAGTGGTTGATATTATCCCTCCAGGACCAGAACTTCTTGTTTCAGAGGGCGAATCTATCAAACTTGATCAACCATTAACGAGTAATCCTAATGTGGGAGGATTTGGTCAGGGAGATGCGGAAATAGTCCTTCAAGATCCATTACGTGTCCAAGGCCTTTTGTTCTTTTTTGCATCTGTTATTTTGGCACAAATCTTTTTGGTTCTTAAAAAGAAACAGTTTGAGAAGGTTCAATTGTCGGAAATGAATTTCTAAATCTGCGGATTTATCAACATCAAGTTCGTAAACAAAACCAAATTCTTGTTGGCAATTCGATAATTTAATTATGTATGATCAAAATTAAATTATGTATGATCAAAAAATTATGAAAAACTTTTTCCTTGTTTTTGCTTATATTCCTTTTCTACCGTATTTCGGGAATGACTTCTACCGCATTACTAGTCATAGTATGATATTGTGAGGAAGACTATTTTACCTTCTTCTTTATTTATTTGTTTTTTACAATGCAAATAGGAGCGGTATTATTATGTCACTGGTGTCAGATTGAAATGTCATTTAATGTATCCATTTTTATTCTAATAGAATCAAATTCGATTAGATATTAAAAATAAGATAAGTAAATGGAGAATAGAAAAAAAATGAAGGGAATAAAGAATTCTAGAAGGGATTATTCGTTTTCCTAGTCTTCGACACCAGAAAAATTCCTTTTCTTGTTCTTGTGTCGAAATAATAAAATAATTAATTATTCTTGATCCCGTTCGTCAAAGATCCCTATTCTTGGTTTCAATTTTTCCCGGTTTATCAGAACCTTTTTTTAGATTTATTACATAAGTAGTGAACAAATTCAATGAACTTATAAATTTTATTTTATATTAAAATAACTAAAGAAAATTCTATTAGTATATTAAGGGGTTTGTGATATCTGATCGATAGAAATATATTATTGTTATATTGTGATTGTGTCATCCAGAAAGAGGGAATCGAGTGATTCTCTCTTTCTTTTTTTTTTTCACTTTGAAAGTATCGACCGATACTATCGCGAAAGAGATGTTCTGAATCAATTTTTTGAAGCAATTCAGAATTAGAAAGAAATGAAGTTTTTTGAAACATCTGAAAGATCCATTTTGTCATTTATACGAATAAATTATTCTAATTAGTAAGAGCTCAACGGGACCTACCCCCTCTTTTTTTCTGATTCGAGGGGGATCCTGTTGAGTTCTTACGCTTTCATGTCTACAACTCAGTTCATCCGATTATTACAGGGATGAACCTAATCCAGAATATGAACCATAAAAGAAAATACCGATTAAACCGATCACAGGAATACCAGTTACAGTACCTATTATCCAAAGAGGAATCCTTCCAGTAGTCTCGGCCATTTGTCCCACTTCCCTCCACATTTCATCAAGTGGTCGTGCTAGAGACAGAAACAGTCATAGATAATTATGAGATGATATCCTTCCGAATGGGATAAGATAATTCGTACTATTATTTAGTA